TTCATGTACAGATTCTTGAATCCCTACTATGGTAGAATATTCATGTGGTATTTTCTCAGATTTTGCACGTGTGATACATGTTCCCTCTATTTCTCCGAGCAAAATTCTTCGCATCGCAATGCCTATTGTATCGGCTTGGCCTTTCATAAGTGGAGACAGAATAAAGCGACCATAATAAAGACGCTTATTGTCTACTCTTGATTCAACACACTTCCACTGTAGTGTCTGAGTAGATACTCTTACTTTCTCTCGAACCATAGTAATCTATTTTCTTTTTTTTTTTCAAATCCTTGAATTGTTTATTTCTCTTGAAATCCAATCTCTTCTATGTTTATTTTTCGTTTTACACACGTCTTTTTTTAGGGGACCTACACCCATTATGTGGCATAGGGGTTACATCCCGTATAAAATTTAATAGTATGCCACTTCTACGAATAGCTCTTAATGCCGCATCTCTTCCAAGACCGGGACCTTTTATCATGACTTCTGCTCGTTGCATGCCTTGATCCGCTACTGTTCGAATAGCATTTCCTGCTGCGGTTTGAGCGGCAAATGGTGTTCCTCTTCGTGTACCCTTGAATCCACAAGTACCAGCAGAGGACCACGAAATGACCCGACCCCGTACATCTGTAACAGTCACAATGGTATTGTTGAAACTTGCTTGAACATGAATAACTCCCTTTGGTATTTTACGAGTATGCTTACGAGAACCAATACGTCCATTTTTACGCGAACCAATTTTTGGTATAGGTTTTGCCATATCTTATTATCTTTTTGTTATTTCATAAATAGAAGTCTGAGGTATATGGATATATCCATTTCATGTCAAAAACGGATGCTTTATTTTTTTTTTTAATTAGAAACTACAATTAATATTCTATTAATTGTATTCGATATCTATGTATTCTATTTCTATTAAAATAGAATACAATTACCAAAAATGGAATTTCCGATTTTAAAAAAATATAAAAAATATCTATTATACTTATAATAGTTATAATATATATAAATATAATTTAGAATTTCAATAATTTGAAATTTGCATATATTCAAATATGTTACTATATATCTTATATACTATATATCTTAATATAAATAATATGATTTATATATATAATCGTATATAATTTTATGTAATTTATTGTAATTTATATTATATTGAAATTCAAAATCTTTTAAATATTGTTATTTGTGCATTCAGTCCTTTATAATTGAAAGCCCTTTCTTGTGGAAATATTATCCTTGTCTTTGTTTATGTCTTGGATTGGAACAAATTACTATAATTCGCCCTCGCCTGCGGATCAATCGACATTTTTCACAAATTTTACGAACAGAGGCCCTTATTTTCATATTTGTCATTCCTTAACTTAATCCCGAATCCATTTAATTGGAAGAAAATATGGTTTCCTTAAATTTTTAACTTCTAAAATCGTACCCCAAAATGTTGAGGCTGAAAAAACGGTGAGTGTAATAAAATAACTTATACTTTCATTTTCGCTTTCTCTGTCGTATACGTATAAAAGAAGAGTACGTCGAACCTTTTCAGAAAGATAGTCTAGAATCATATTCTCATTATGAAAATAAAAATGAACCTGGAACATACCTCTGGAAATTTATTCAATAATTTAATTAAACCCTCATGAATCCGTTTGTTTTTTTTATTCCTATTCCTGTTAAACCCCGTTCACGCATTCATTAAAGTATGAGGAGTGATATCAGAGACCTGTGTTTTCTCTCTCTCTCTCTTTTTTTCACAAAAATTTATAGAAGTTTTGCATTTCATATAATATAATTCGGATATCAGAAAGATTACCATATATAACATAAAACTTCTCCGCCGATTCTTTCTAATCGAGCCTCTCGATCTGTCATTATACCTCTAGAAGTAGAAAGAATTACAATCCCCATCCCTCCTAAAATTCTTGGAATTTGTTGATAATTCGAATAGATTCGTAGACCAGGTGTACTGATCCGTTTTAAATTCAAACTCGTTTTATATGATCCTTTTCTATTTCTTCTATACCGTAGAGTTAAAACTAAAAAAAAATTGTCCCTTTCCCTATGTTTTCTCACGTTTTCAATAAAACCCTCTCGTAAAAGCAGTTTTACAATGTTTTCAGTGATGTTAGTAGATGGTATTTGAACCGTTCCTCTTCTATTCATGTCAGCATTTCGTATGGAGGTTATTATGTCAGCGATGGTGTCCTTACCCATAATAAAGGAAAATCTATGTTGCCCTTTCCTTTCGATATAATCAACATGCTCCTTTTTTTTTACTTTTTTTTTTCTGAAATTTTATTTCAAATATATATATATTCAATATTTGATATTTATTTTCAAATATGATATTGAAATATGAAAATATTTTTTTTTTTTTTATATAATTATATATAATATATAAAATTATATATACATATATATAATATACTACTAATAGAATTAAATAATTATTTAATAATTAATAGAATTAATTACTACAGAAGGTATATGTGTAAGACATAATCTATTAAGTAATCTATTTCATTCACAAATGATATATCTATATCATGGTTTCGGCTTATAATACCTCAGGTGCTAATGAAACTATTTTAGTGAAATTTAACTGTCTCAATTCCCGGGGGATTGCGCCAAAAATTCTAGTTCCTTTTGGATTTCCTTCTTGATCAATCACAACCGCAGCATTATCATCATAATGTATTATCATGCCGTTGTTACGTTTGAGTTCTTTACAAGTACGTACAATTACAGCTCTGATCACTTCTGATCTTTCTAAAGACGTATTGGGTACTGCTTCCTTGATTACAGCAACAACAATGTCACCAATATAAGCATATCGTCGATTACTGGCTCCTATGATTCGAATACACATCAATTGGCGGGCTCCGCTGTTATCGGCTACATTCAAATGGGTTTGAGGTTGAATCATATTTTTTTTTTTATTTTTTCTGTTCTTTCAGTCAAAAGCTTGAAGTAAAAAAAAAAAGAATATTCTGCATTCAACAAAAAAAAGAAACCTACAATTGCAATTATTTTTCTTCCTAAAGACCTCTTTCCTTTGGTTCTAATTATTATCTTGCAATAATGAATTGAGTTCGGATAGGCATTTTTGATGCTGCTATTGAAATAGCCCTTCTGGCTATATTTTCCGCGACTCCGCCCATTTCATAAAGTATTCGACCTGGTTTAACGACAGCTACCCAATATTCGGGAGATCCTTTTCCCGAACCCATACGCGTTTCGGTAGGTCTTACTGTAACCGGTTTGTCTGGAAATATGCGTACCCATATTTGTCCACCTCGTCGGACATTTCGTGACATTGCCCGCCGCCCTGCTTCTATTTGTCTAGATGTGATCCAAGCGGGCTCAAGTGCCTGAAGAGCATATCTTCCGAAGCAAATATTATTACCTCGATAGGATATTCCTTTCATTCTGCCTCTATGTTGTTTACGGAATCTGGTTCTTTTGGGGTTATAGTTGATGGTTGTTTTCAAATTCCATCGCTATTACAGAACCGTACATGAGATTTTCACCTCATACGGCTCCTCGCGAATAAAGTAATTAAACAAAATAGATAGATTTAACCAATGCCAATATAATATACAATATATACATATGTTTAATGAATAATATAATAGAATCGCGGGGTTTTTTTGATATTTCATAGAATCGACTGATCTATTGGAAATTTGTATATCTTGTTTTAATATAGAACTAGACATGTATTCTTACTAGACAATTTTTCCTACCCATATCATATGGTTATAACTATATATAACTATATATATAGTTATATATAGTTACTTATATATAACTAGATGTTTTGTTCTATTATAATAGAAGGTTCTAACGAATCTTTTTTTTTTTTCATATTTATCGTATCGGATTGGCTCCCATTTTGAAATAAAAAAAAAATTTCGCGAGCGAATATTTACTCTTTCATTATCCATTTTCTTTTATATGTAATGTTGGGTTATCCCATGACTCCTAAAAAAAAATGGATTGGTTCTTGGTTCGTTCCGCTATCCTGCCCAATGAATCATAAAGATTTTTTTTTTAATCTTAGATATTCACAGGTTTCGTCGTTCCCATCGCTTCTCGATTAATGATTAGGTCTGGAATTCTACAATGGAGCCTTTCAAATAAGATTTTAAATAATCTATATTTTTCATTTTTTCTTGAATCAACCTTCTTAGTTTTTATTGACCCAATGCTCTTGATTTTTTTATTAGGGGAATATATTTATCCATATATGGATTAGTTAGTATTGATGCTTTATTACACTACCTTTTATGAGATAACCAAAAGACCTTTACATATTCGAATTCTATATCATTGCTATATATTTTTTTCTTTTCTATTATTATTATATTCCATTTTCTCTCTTTCTTTCACCCTTTCATTTATCTGTATATTCTTATTGCTTTACAACTAATAAAATAATAAGATTCGTTTTTATTTTTTTTTTTTTTATACAATATCTAATATCTCAGTTGCTATAATTATATCACCAAAATATCATATCTTTATTTATATTTTCAATTTTGATTAGTTCTTTAAATCCAGATAATCCGAAGTGATGAGTTGGTTATTAGTTCATTATTAATTAATTCATACTACAAGTCGGTTTATTTTATCGTTGAACTCTAACCACTCTAAAAAAAAACCAACGAGTCGCACACTAAGCATAGCAATTATATCAATATCAAATGATTAATTGAGATTATTTATTCAATCTTATAAAATTTGAAAAATTATCATTTTTTTTAGAATAACAATGTAAGAATTTGTAATTTTTTGGTTTTACCGAAACATGGAACCTTAAAGAAAAGAATAATTTTTTTATTCTTTATTTACAAATATCCAAACTTTTATTCCTAATACCCCATAAATAGTTCGAACTGTATAGGAACAATAATCAATTTTAGCTCGAATGGTTTGTAGAGGAACCCTACCCTCTCTGATCCATTCGACACGTGCAATCTCTTTTCCGTCGATACGTC